TCGGTAAACAAAAGTCTACATAGCAGTTCCAATGCTACGCCTTGAACCACTCGGCCATCTCTCCTACATAATCTTATTATTGACCAGAAACCGAGTGAATAGCGAGTCATTCATATTATTGCAGTACAAGTGCGACTGATGAATAGTTCCATAGGAAAAATTCCTTTCAAATCAAATTTTCTATTTCTCAACAAAAATTTAGCTCATTAGCTATCCCATAGATCTAATACAAATTATTGAATCGTCCCGTGTATTTTTATATTTAAATTGTATGACACGGCATATGCATGTTATGCAAACAAAAAACAAAACGAAATAATTTTTCTATAAAAAAAATGGATTAGACTAAGGTAAGTATCCGTTTTGTTTTTTGTTTCTTCTTTGGATCATAACCAAATAAAAACTTCTCGAATTATCAGAATCCGCAGTACAATCCTTGGTTATTCAACTTAGATGAAATATTTATAGTTTCGTTCATTGTTATACTACGAAATTAGAATGAAATCGAATCTGATTTCAATATTTCATATCTCTCCTTGTCCAATCCAAACAAAAGGTCCACATCTTTTTTTAGAATTAGTCTGTTTTTATTTTATGTTATTTCGTACCGTACAATTCCTTTAGTTTGCGGGATCATTTTCCCCTTACCCTAAGGGTAATGAAAAGAATTATATAATGGATTGTTAATTATGCCAAGATCTCAGATAAATGCAAATTTTATTGATAAGACCTCTTCAATTGTGGCCAATATCTTATTACGAATAATTCCGACAACTTCCGGAGAAAAAAAGGCATTTACCTATTACAGAGATGGTGCGATTTGATTCTTTTTTTTTTTTAGGTCCAGTATTACGAGAAAGAAAAGAGACATGGTTCGAGATAGAAAAAACCAAATTATTAAAATAAACCCACGCTTGGTGAAGGTGAAGTTTGTAGATAAAACAATTCCTTCTGTCGTGTATCCTCGATTGATGCAGCCTCGGATGCTTCAATTGTTGATTTTAGTATTTAGCGAAAGGTTACACCTATGGGTTCCGTATTGCGAGTCAATACTACTCCACTAGTACCAATAGGCAGCATAGGGGAAGAAGCACTACACTTAGGAATCAACAACATGAAAACTTTGTTATAAATTACCCTTTTCCTTATCGGTATCGGGACTAACAAGAATGGTTGGGACAACAAACATCCATCTCGTTCATACTTTGGGTATCCGTATAACCATCAAAGATCGTTGAAGTGACTAATTCCTGGAAATAGGGGGCGTTGAGGACAAAGAAATTGTTGGAGTTACCATTTCCATCTAGTACTAATACAGTTGGTGTTAATAAAAAACCTCTTGCAGGAAGGTTGGCTAGAGATTTCTTGTAAAAATACTAGCCCCTTTCAGTTCATAATGAGAATAGTCAAATTTGAATTTCATGGATTATTTCCCTTAGTACTATGCGCAGAAAGAAGGGAGGAGCCATATGAAATGAAAATCTCACGTACGGTTCTGGAACGGAGATTCTTTGATTTGAATAGAATGAACGACCGTAACGGATGTTGGCTCAATCCGAAGGAAATTATGCGGAAGCTTTACAAAATTATTATGAAGCTACGCGACCAGAAATTGATCCCTATGATCGAAGTTATATACTCTATAACATAGGACTTATACACACAAGCAACGGAGAGCATACAAGGGCTTTGGAATATTATTTCCGGGCACTGGAACGAAACCCATTCTTACCACAAGCTTTTAATAATATGGCCGTGATCTGTCATTACGTGCGACTATCTCTACTATAGAAAGAAGGAAAAAAGATCCAATTAACTAGTAAATACTAGAATGAAATAGGTTTTCTACATATGCGTCGTCTAAAGCAACGGTTTTTATCAGCTGTAGCAAGTAAAGAGACTTCACGAGAACCAAAATGAAGAAGAAATGGATAAAGCCTATATACTCCATGGATAAAGGATTGAATTGATAGAGAAAGCACCGTAAAGATCAATTAGCAAGCTATTTGGTCGATAGAGTTAAGAACTGCTTTGCTTACTTATCCCGTGATACAGGATAAAAGTTAGGAATCAAATTATGTAATAGAGTTGATCCACTAAGGTATTGAGCAGCGGTGTAGCATCAGATCCCAAAGATCGTAAGTTCTTTTTTCTTATATTATATTAGGATATTAGGGAGGAAAGTCTTTTTCAAAAATTCTATATTATATAAATTGCATATATGCAATCGAGATAGTTACCTTTCAGAGAATTCTAACACTATATTTTAACACTATTATATATATATATAGGATATAGGGTCAATTCATACTTCATTCCTCTGAAGGTGGGAGAAAAGATAAAGCTTTTTATTGATCAAAAAATTAGAGTTTTAAACTTATGTAATTAACTTCTTCTGGCTAACCCAACAAAAATGGGATACTTTTATGACAATATGACAAATCTAATTCAATTAACATAAGGTAGATTAAGACGGGGCGCAAGCAAAAAGAATCGATTG